ATACTATCCATTTTTATTATTGTAATCTAGAAAGATACAAACTGAATCTAGATCAATCTACAATATGTATATGGATCTTCATAAAGGTTAATATCAATTAAATATATGGAATGTACACAGTATCTCAATTCTATTTCTTTGCTTCATCTATTTGTTTCCTTTATCTATTTGATTTTTGTTGATTCCAATCAATCTGAAATAATCGCGAGGCAACTCTTATTATTTTCTAATTTATAGAAAATTAGAAAGTAATCTTTTTTTTAGCATTTCAAAGAAGTAATTGATTGCGCGGTTTACAGATAATCCAAGGAGTTCTACGGTAACTTCTTCGGATTTCGAAATTAGAAAGGGGTTATCCTATCGATTTTGAATCCTTCAGCCATGATAGCAAACGCGTCAATAAAGCACAGCAGAAATAAAAGCCAATACAATTTCGGAATGAAGATATTTTTATTAATTCAATTTTTTAATTCGAAATTGAATTAAATTAATGAATTCAATATATTAAATAATTAATAAAGATTATTTATGCTTTGCAAAACGATCTATAAAAAATCTATAAAAAAGTGATACAATTTGATTCCCAAACTCAATTCGTAGTATCTCTAGAGTCCACTCCTTCCCCATATTACGAGTGAAAGGGAAAATGTAAAGACTACCATTAACGCAGCCCAAGCGAGACTTACTATATCCATGTGAATTATGTCCCCTATCTCTCTGAATATGAAGGAATTATTCCATTAGTGTTTATTAATAATAGTGGAATCACTGGTGCAGAGTCAAAAGGGGATTCTGACCCAACACCCTCGATCAAAGACTCCAATAAATATGAAAAATTAAACTGCAGTTACGCTTTTCTTTTGAAGTATCAAAGGGAATGCTACTAATATATATATGTAGGAATACTGATACCTATTCTTTATTTTTCTTGTCCTTCATTATCATTAAGTAAAAGAAAAAAGCCAATTATCCATCCAATCTAATTCAAGACCCGGCCAGTAGACACGACATTAGTAATGGAAAAAAATCGGTAACTCTTTATTTGATATGATAGCCCTTCCACTACTATAATCTTTCCTTGAATCCTAAATACAACGAGTTACGGCACTTTAATTTAAAGAAGGGAACCCCCAGCTGTTTCCAATCAAGAAAGTCTCAAGACTACGCGTGTTTTGCTGGGAAAAATTCGGCGAGTTATAACAGCAAAGGGGAATAAAGAATAAGGGATTTCGAGTCTTGTCTTTTGTTAATCAGGCGACACCCAGATTTGAACTGGGGAAAAAGGATTTGCAGTCCCCCACCTTACCGCTCGGCCATGCCGCCAAAACGATACCAAATAGATGAAATATTCCCCTTTATTTGTTATTTGTTTTTTTGGGGGGGGCCGGCGCCTTCCCTTCAATTAATTTTATAGTATCTCAAAACACCCAATATCTAAATACCTCTCTTTTCTATTAAAAAATAAAAAACCAAATGGGAATTTTTTTCAGTTACAAAAGCAAAAATTCAGAACAAATTGGAACCATTAACTATATGACTGTAAATTCATGACCCACTCTTGGATTTACATCTCAACTTGTCTTTACCTAATGATAAATGATATAAGAAAATCAAAATTGATATATAACTAATCAGTCTTGATTTTTTTATTGAAAAAAAAACCTTCTCAAATCAATTTCAATTATAATGTCAATTATTAGTATATGTAAACCCCAAACATAAGTTGTGTTCCACAGTTAGCTTATGGGGTATATTATTTGTGTATGATGCCTGTTTATAGGGAATAGGCGGACACTTGTCGTACTGCAATTTAGATTGATTAGATTGAAGAGAAAATAGAAATTTTGATAGAGTACCACATGTGCTGTCCCGAGTAGAAGTATGCAATAAAGGAGAGCGATGTATGGATAGATAGCTATAGCAGCGCGGGTTTAATAAATACAAGCCTTCTTATGCACTTCAATCGTATTCTAAAAATAAAAATTCTACGAAAAAAAGAAAAAGGAGTTCTCTGCAAATCATTTTTGGAACAATGGAATTCACGAAAGAGTTAAGTACTCAAAAAATTAACTTTCTATTGTTATATTGTTTCTGATTATTATGTCTTTATCTCCGTGAATGGATCAAATCCCGAATCCATTTATTTTTCTGATATCCAATCGGATTGGAATATGTAATATCATAATAATGGTATAAAGTGAATTTTCTATTCTAGACAAAATAAAAAAACTCCATAATTCTAAGTGGAATTTATCAATTCCTTTCCGTTTGGATCTGTCTCTTAGAAATTCCAATTTAACATTTAACTAAGTCTAAAATTAAGTCTAAAATCATCTTTTTTCCTCCGTTCATACGTATTTCATACATTCCATATATATGGAGTTGGGTAAAATTTCATGTGATTCAGTAAACAGAATCGAAATTCCATCATTGCTAGATCGATTCATATGATTCAATGCAGAATGAGAAAAGAATGGGATTTTTTGATAAATGGGAAATT